GAAGAATCCTTTGGGTCTTCCAATATCAATAGGCTGATTGTTTCGCTCCTCTATCTTCCAAAAGGAAAAAAGATCTCTGAGAGCTGTTTCCTGGATCCGAAAGAGAGTACTTGGGTTCCTCCAATAACTAAAAGGTGTAAATCTAACAGGGGTTCGCGGTGGTGGAGGAACTGGATCGTAAAAAAGAGGGATTCTAGCCAATTGAAAGGATCTTTTGATCAATCTAGAGATCGCTTGGATTCCATCAGGAATGCGGATTCGGAATATCACACATCTCTCAATCAAAGGGAGATTCAACAGCGAAAAGAAAGATCGATTCCTTGGGATCCTTCCTTTCTTCAAACGGAAGAAACAGAGATAGGATCAGGCCGATTCCCGAAATGCCTTTCTGGATATTCCTCAATGTCTCGGCTATTCGCGGAAGGTGAGAAGCAGATGAATAATCATCGGCTTCCGGAAGAAATCGAAGAACTTCTTGGGAATCCTACAAGATCCATTCGTTCTTTTTTCTCTGACAGATGGTCAGAACTTCATCTGGGTTCAAATCCTACTGAGAGGTCCACTAGAGATCAGAAATTGTTGAAGAAAGAACAAGATGTTTCTTTTGTCCCCTGCAGGCGATCGGAAAATAAAGAAATGGTTAATATATTCAAGATAATTACGTATTTACAAAAGACCGTCTCAATTCATCCTATTTCATCAGATCGGGGATGTGATATGGTTCCGAAGGATGAACCGAATATGGACAGTTCCAATAAGATTTCATTCTTGAACAAAAATCCATTTTTTGATTTATTTCATCTATTCCATGACCGGAACAGGGGGGGATACACGTTACACCACGATTTTGAATCCGAAGAGAGATTTCAAGAAATGGCAGATCTATTCACTCTATCAATAACCGAGCCGGATCTGGTGTATCATAAGGGATTTGCCTTTTCTATTGATTCCTACGGATTGGATCAAAAACAATTCTTGAATGAGGTATTCAACTCCAGGGATGAATCGAAAAAGAAATCTTTATTGGTTCTACCTCCTATTTTTTATGAAGAGAATGAATCTTTTTATCGAAGGATCAGAAAAAAATGGCTTCGGATCTCCTGCGGGAATTATTTGAAAGATACAAAAGAAAAAAGAGTGATATTTGCTAGCAACAACATAATGGAGGCAGTCAATCAATATAGATTGATCCGAAATCTTATTCAAATCCAATATAGCACTTATGGGTACATAAGAAATGTATTGAATCGATTCTTTTTAATAAATAGATCCGATCGCAACTTCGAATATGGAATTCAAAGGGATCAAATAGGAAACGATACTCTGAATCATAGAACTATAATGAAATATACGATCAACCAACATTTATCGAATTTGAAAAAGAATCAGAAGAAACGGTTCGATTCTCTTATTTTGATTTCTCGAAGCGAGAGATCCATGAATCGGGATCCTGATGCATATAGATACAAATGGTTCAACGGGAGCAAGAATTTCCAGGAACATTTCGTTTCTGAGCAGAAAAGCCGTTTTCAAGTTCAAGTAGTCTTCGATCGATTACGTATTAATCAACATTGGATTGATTGGTCTAAGGTTATCAACAAAAAAAAAATTTCTAAGTCATTGTCAAAGCTGATTCTCTTTTTGTCTAACTCACTTCCTTTTTTATTTGTGAGTTTAGGGAATATGCCCATTCATAGGTCCGAGATCCACATTTATGAATTGAAAGGTCCGAATGATCAACTCTGCAATCCGTTGTTAAAATCACTAGGTCTTCCAATCGTTCATTTGAAAAAATGGAAAGCGGATGATCATGATACTTCCCAAAAATCGAAATTTTTGATCAATGGAGGAACAATATCACCCTTTTTGTTCAATAAGATACCAAAGTGGAAGTGGATGATTGACTCCCATACTAGAAAGAATCGCAGGAAATCCTTTGATAACACGGATTCCCATTTCTCAATGATATCCTGCGATCAAGACAATTGGCTGAATCCCGTAAAAGCATTTCATAGAAGTTCATTGATATCTTCTTTTTATAAAGCAAATCGACTTCGATTCTTGAATAATCCACATCACTTCTTCTTCTATTGTTATTGTAACAAAAGATTCCCTTTTTATATGGAAAAGGCCCGTATCAAGAATTATGATTTTACGTATAGACAATTCCTCAATATCTTGTTCATTCGCAACAAAAAATTTTCTTTGTGCGTCGGTAAACAAAAACATGCTTTTTTGGAGAGAGATACTATTTCACCAATCGAGTCACAGGTATCTAACATATTCATACCTAACGATTTTCCACAAAGGGGTAACGAAAGGTATAACTTGTACAAATCTTTCCATTTTCCAAGTCGATCCGATCTATTCGTTCGTAGAACTATTTACTCGATCGCAGACATTTCTAGAACACCTCTAACAGAGGAAGAAATAGTCAATTTGGAAAGAACTTATTGTCAACCTCTTTCAGATATGAATCTATCTGATTCAGAAAGGAAGAACTTGCATCAGTATCTGAATTTCAATTCAAACATGGGTTTGATTCACACTCCACGTTCTGAGAAATCTTTACCATCCGAAACGAGTAAAAAATTGCGTCTTTGGCGAAATTGGCTAAAGAAAGGCGTTGAGAAAGGGCAGATGGATAGAACCTTTCAACGAGATAGTGCTTTTTCAACTCTCTCAAAATGGAATCTATTCCAAACATATATGCCGTGGTTCTTTACTTCGACAGGGTACAAATATCTAAATTTGATATTTTTAGATGCTTTTTCAGACCTATTGCCGATGCTAAGTAGCAGTCACAAATTTGTATCCATTTTTCATTATATTATGCACAGATCAGCATGGCGAATTCTTAAGCTAAAATGGCGAGCTCTTAAGCTAAATTTGTGGGGATTGTGGGCACCGATAAGTGAGATTTCAAGTGATATTTCGTGGAAGTGTTTCCGTAGGCTTCTTCGGGTCGAAGAAATGATTCATCGAAATAATGAGTCACCGTTGATATCGACACATCTGAGCTCGCCAAATGTTCGGGAGTTCCTCTATTCAAGCCTTTTACTTCTTCTTCTTGCTGGATGTCTCGTTCAGGTACTTCTTTTCTCTGTTTCCCTAGACTCTAGTGAGTTACAGACAGAGTTCGAGAGGATAAAATCTTTGACGATTCCATCATACACGATTGAGGTGTACAAACTTGTGGATGGGTATCCTAAACCTGAACCGAATTCTTTCTGGTTAAAGAATCTCTTTCTAGTTGCTCGGGAACAATTAGAAGATTTTCTAGCAGAAATACTGGGTTTTGTGCTATTTGGTGGTGGTCCCGCTTATGGGGTCAAATTTATACAGAAGATATTTTTCAATCTCATCGATATCATAAGTATCATACCAAATCCCATCAATCGAATCACTTTTTCGATAAATACGAGACATCTAAGTCATACAAGTAAAGAGATCTATTCATGGATAAGAAAAGGACAAAGGTTTCAGACTCATGATGAAATAGAATCCTGGATCGAGACCTGTGATTGGTTTTTGGATAAAGAGAGAGTTTACTCGTTTCATTTCTCCACCTTAAGGCCAGAAAAAGGGATTGATCAAATTCTATGGAGTCTGACTCATATTGATCATTTAGTAAAGAGTGACTATGGTTATCAAATGTTTGAACAAGCGGGAGCAATTTACTTACGATACTTAGTTGACATTCATCAAAAGGATCTAATGAATTATGAGTTCAATACATCCTGTTTAGCAGAAAGACGGATATTCCTTGCTCATTATCAGACAATCACTTATTCACAAACCTCGTGTGGGGCTAATAGTTTTCATTTCCCATCTCATGGAAAACCAAAACCCTTTTCGTTCCGCCTAGCCCTATCCCCCTCTAGGGGTATTTTAGTGATAGGTCCTATAGGAACTGGACGATCCTATTTGGTCAAATCCCTAGCGACAAACTCCTATCTTCCTTTCATTACGGTATTTCTGAACAAGATGGATTTGAAAATAGTTATTGATGATCTCGATCCTGAGGACTATACGGAAGCGCTTGATGATGTGGATATTGATGGTATTGATGATGATAGCTATCCTGCTAAGGAATATATGGATGCGCTTAAAGATGTGGACGGTATTGATGATCGTGACTATATTTATTCGAACTTGGACTCGGACCCGGAGCTGAGGGAGGAGTATACGGTGGATGATGAGATACTTAGGTATATCATCGAGTTGGAAATAGACCTAGCTTCTATCAACTTGCAATTCGAATTGGCAAGAACAATGTCTCCTTGCATAGTATGGATTCCAAACATTCATGATCTGTATGTGGATGAGTCGGAGTCCCTCGGTTTATTATTGAACTATCTCTCCGGGGATTGTGAAAGACGGTCCACTAGAGATATTCTTGTTATTGCTTCGACTCATATTCCCCAAAAAGTGGATCCCGCTCTAATAGCCCCGAATAAATTAAATACATGCATTAAGATACGAAGGCTTTTTATTCCACAACAACGAAAGCACGTTTTCACCCTTTCATATACTAGGGGATTTCACTTGGAAAAGAAAATGTTCCATACTAATGGATTCGGGTCCATAGCCATGGGTTACAATGCACGAGATCTTGTAGCAATTACTAATGAGGCCCTATCGATTAGTATTACACAGAAGAAATCAATTATAGACACTAATACAATTAGATTCGCTCTTCATAGACAAACTTGGGAGTTGCGAGCCCATGTAAGACCGGTTCCGGATCATGGGATCCTTTTCTATCAGATAGGAAGGGCTGTTGCACAAAATGTACTTATAAATAATTGCTGCCTTATAGATCCTATATCTATCTATATGAAGAAGCAATCATGTTACGAAGGGGATCCTTATTTGTACAAATGGTTCTTCGAACTTGGAACGAACATGAAGAAATTAACGATACTTCTTTATCTTTTGAGTTGTTCTGCCGGATCGGTCGCTCAAGATCTTTGGTCTCTACCCGGACCCGATGAAAA